TATTGAATTAACTGAACAGGCAGATACAAAAGGAATTCAAGTACAAATTGCAGGACGTATCGACGGAAAAGAAATTGCACGTGTCGAATGGATCAGAGAAGGGAGGGTTCCCCTACAAACGATTCGAGCGAAAATAGATTATTGTTCCTATAAAGTTCGAACTATATATGGGGTATTAGGCATCAAAATTTGGATATTTGCCGACGAGTAATAATCATAAACCCTTACTTGCTTTTAATGATGCGAGTAATGAAAAAAAATGAAAACCCTTTCATTATTTAATTATGTATTATGTTCAATCAAAAAAATAAGCAATTCTATAGGGTTGAATAAAAATTTTATTGACTATTTAATTTTATTAAAAATTTAATTGCTATGCTTAGTGTGTGACTCGTTGGTTTCTTAGGGTTAGGATTAAAAAAAAAATAGACTGACCATTAACTAGAGAAGAAATAACCAACCCATCGCTTCACATTATCTGGATCCAAAAACCAGTCAAGATATGATATATTAGTCATATCATTGTAGCAACTGAAATATGGTTTTGTATAAAAAAACCAATCGGGTTATGTTATGGGTTGTGAAACGAACTATAAAAAGGATGTGAATAACTGGAAAGGTGAGAGAAAGAGAAAAAATATATAGTAATGATATAATTCCAATATAAAAATATGTAAGGTCTATAAACCATCTCATAAAATACAATGTAATAAAGCATCAATACTCTCAATTCATACAGAAGGAGATTAATATGTTCACAGAATAAAAAAAAATCAAGAGCCCCGAGCCAATAAAGACTGAGACGATTGGTTCAAGAACAAATTAAATGAGAGGCTCCATTGTAGAATTCAGACCTAAGCATTAATCGAGAAGCGATGGGAACGATGGAACCTGTGAATGCTGAAGATTTTATTGAAAACGAATCCTAATGATTCATCAGGTGGGATGGCGGAACGAACCAGAGAATAAGTTCATTTAGTCTGAGCGATCGTGGGCTAACCCTACAACTTAACTAGCTATTAAAAGATAAAAGAGTAAATATTCGCCCGCGGCTTTTTTTTCACTAAAAATGTAGAAACAAAAAAAAAATTAAGGATTAGTTAGACTATATAACGTTCTAAAAATTATATATATATAAATTTATGTTTGGTTATATAATATAGCCAATCTAAACAAAATCAATAACTTTCTAATAGATTAGATGAAATATCAAAGAATCCAGTGTATTATTCAGGAAATATACGTATTACATATATCTTAATCTTAATTAATTTTTTTTTTTTCATTTGATTCGCGAGGAGCTGGATGAGAAGAAACTCTCATGTCCAGTTCTGTAGTAGAGATGGAATTGCGAAACAACCATCAACTATAACCCCAAAAGAACCAGATTCCGTAAACAACATAGAGGAAGAATGAGGGGAATATCATATCGAGGTAATTCTATTTGTTTCGGTCGCTATGCTCTTCAGGCACTTGAACCCGCTTGGATCACATCTAGACAAATAGAAGCAGGGCGACGAGCAATGACACGAAATGCCCGCCGTGGTGGAAAAATATGGGTACGTATATTTCCAGACAAATCCGTTACAGTAAGACCTGCGGAAACACGTATGGGGTCGGGTAAAGGATCTCCCGAATATTGGGTAGCTGTTGTTAAACCAGGTAGAATACTTTATGAAATGGGTGGAGTCGCAGAAAATATAGCTAGAAAGGCTATTTCAATAGCGGCATCCAAAATGCCTATACGAACTCAATTCATTATTTCGTGATAGAAACGTATAACCACAAGAAAGAGGTCTTGGAATAAAAAAGCAATTGCAGGTTTCTTTTTTTTTTTTGACAAAGAATATTTCTTTTTTTTTCTTAGCCCCTTTTGTTTTGCATTGAAAGAACAGATAAAAAAAAATGATATGATTCAACCCCAGACCTATTTGAATGTAGCAGATAACAGCGGGGCCCGAGAATTGATGTGTATTCGAATACTAGGAGCTAGTAATCGCCGATATGCTCATATTGGTGATGTTATTGTTGCTGTGATCAAAGAAGCAGTACCAAATATGCCCCTAAAAAGATCAGAAGTGATCAGAGCTGTAATTGTACGTACTTGTAAAGAACTCAAACGCGATAATGGTATGATAATACGATATGATGACAATGCTGCAGTTGTCATTGATCAAGAAGGAAATCCAAAAGGAACTCGAGTTTTTGGTGCGATCGCCCGAGAATTAAGAAAGTTAAATTTTACTAAAATAGTGTCATTAGCCCCTGAAGTATTATAAGATAAGACCATCATCATTATATAGAATTATAAGTTCTAGTAGAGTATTTTGAATGATTAATAGATTGTGTCTCACGTATATACCTTTAATAATGTTACTTCATAACAAAAAATATCATGTTTATTATATCAAAATTTTGAGGAACCAAAAATTTTAGTTCATTATGGGTAGGGACACTATTGCTGACATAATAACCTCTATACGAAATGCTGACATGCATAGAAAAGTAACGGTTCGAATATCATCTACTAGCATCACTGAAAGCATTGTAAAAATACTTTTAAGAGAAGGTTTTATAGAAAACGTGAGAAAACATCGGGAAAACAACAAAGATTTTTTGGTTTTAACCCTACAACATAGAAGAAATAGGAAGGGGCCATCTCAAACTATTTTAAATTTAAAACGGATAAGTCGACCTGGTCTACGAATCTATTCTAACTATCAAAGAATTCCTAGAATTTTAGGTGGTATAGGGATTGTAATTATTTCTACTTCTCGAGGTATAATGACAGACCGAGAGGCTCGATTAGAAGGAATCGGCGGAGAAATCTTGTGTTATATATGGTAATCCTTCTATTATCAAAATTAGATACGAAATTGGCTATTTGTGAAAAAAAAAAAGAGAAAGAGTTATCTAATATCACTCCTCCTCCATTAGTTGATACTTCAAGGGGGTTTTACCTGGAATGAAAGAACAAAAATGGGTTCATGAAGGTTTAATTACTGAATCACTTCCCAACGGTATGTTCCGGGTTCGTTTAGATAATGAAGATCTAATTCTAGGTTATGTTTCAGGAAGGATCCGACGTAGTTTTATACGGATACTACCAGGAGATAGAGTCAAAATTGAGGTAAGTCGTTATGATTCAACCCGAGGGCGTATAATTTATAGACTCCGCAACAAAGATTCGAACGATAACAAAGATTCGAACTCGAACGATTAGGTGATTTAAGAGTACTTTTTGGGAGAGACAATTCGAGATTGGAAATTCAATTTCAAGAAACTTATTTTCTTCCGCGAAGTAGATTAGGAATTAAGTTTAAGTTAAGGAATGAAAAATATGAAAATTAGGGCCTCTGTTCGTAAAATTTGTGAAAAATGTCGACTGATCCGTAGGCGGGGACGAATTATCGTAATCTGTTCCAACCCAAGACATAAACAAAGACAAGGATAATTTTTATAAAAGGAACTCCCAAAATGTAAAAATAAAAATAAAGGATCTGTTTTAACATGAAATGGATATATCCATATATCTCTGACTCATATTTATGAGATGCTAAAATATGGCAAAACCTATACCAAGAATTGGTTCACGTAGGAATGGACGTATTGGTTCACGTAAAAGTACACGTAGACTACCAAAGGGAGTTATTCATGTTCAAGCAAGTTTCAACAATACCATTGTGACTGTTACAGATGTGCGGGGTCGAGTTGTTTCTTGGTCCTCGGCCGGTACTTGTGGATTCAAGGGTACAAGAAGAGGGACACCATTTGCTGCTCAAACAGCAGCAGGAAACGCTATTCGTACAGTAGTGGATCAAGGTATGCAACGAGCAGAAGTAATGATAAAAGGTCCTGGTCTCGGAAGAGATGCAGCATTACGGGCTATTCGCAGAAGTGGTATACTATTAAGTTTCGTACGAGATGTAACCCCTATGCCCCATAATGGCTGTAGACCTCCTAAAAAAAGACGTGTGTAAAAATAAAGATTGAAGCGATTTCAAGAGAAATAAATGATTCAATGATCTCATCAAATAATATTATGATGGTTCGCGAGAAAGTAAGAGTATCTACTCGGACACTAGAGTGGAAGTGTGTTGAATCAAGAGTAGACAGTAAGCATCTTTATTATGGACGCTTTATTTTGTCGCCACTTATGAAAGGTCAAGCCGACACAATAGGCATTGCGATGCGCAGAGCTTTGCTTGGAGAAATAGAAGGAACATGTATCACACGTGCAAAATCTCAGAAAATACCACATGAATATTCTACCATAGGAGGTATTCAAGAATCAGTACATGAAATTTTAATGAATTTGAAAGAAGTTGTATTGAGAAGTAGTCTGTATGGAATTCGCAACGCATCTATTTGTGTCAGTGGTCCCGGATATGTAACTGCTCAAGATATCATCTCACCACCTTCTGTGGAAATCGTTGATAATACACAGCATATCGCTAGCCTGACTGAACCAATTGACTTGTGTATTAGATTACAAATTGAAAGGCATCGCGGATATCGTCTAAAAACGGCAAATAACTTTCAAGACGGAAGTTATCCCATAGATGCTGTATTCATGCCTGTTCGAAATGTGAATTATAGTATTCATTCTTATGGGACTGGGAATGAAAAACAAGAGATACTTTTTCTCGAAATATGGACAAATGGAAGTTTAACTCCTAAAGAAGCACTGCATGAAGCTTCTCGAAATTTGATTGATTTATTTATTCCCTTTCTCCATGCGGAAGAAGAAAACTTACGTTTAGAGGACAATCAACATAAGGTTACTTTACCCTTTTTTACTTTTCATGACAGGTTGGCTAACCTAAAGAAAAACAAAAAAGAAATAGCATTAAAATATATTTTTATTGACCAATCAGAACTGCCCCCCAGGATCTATACTTCCCTAAAAAGGTCCAATATATATACATTATTGGACCTTTTAAATAACAGTCAAGAAGATCTTATGAAAATAGAGCATTTTCGCATAGAAGACGTAAAAG